CCGGCCTTAAAAAAAAACACACACCTCTTTTTAACTAAAGCCGGACACAAACAAAAGAAACAAGAAAAGGGCCATGATGATGATCCTATGTTCGTTTTCGCCCTGCCCCGATGATGTGCTCCTAGCTCGCGGAGCTACATACCAAAAAAAGAAAAAGAATCTCTCTATTACTTTGAGAAGAGAATCGTTGGTTTGACCGACGGACTACGTGGGAAATACGAGATCTAGGCGAGCCGCTACATGTTTTCCCCTTGCCCTTGAACGAACGATAGAAGAACTACTGAGATTCTCTTAGATAGCGGTCGCATCTATGGTCAATCAATAGGTCCGCGGATCTCTTCTTCTATACGATAAATCGCCATCTCGTAGCACCACCACGACACCGATTCTCGTTATTTTTCCGAGCCCCCCATGCCGGCCGTGACTTCGACTTTGAGTATGATGAATGAGTGGAAAGATCTTTATAGAAGTCCCTGTCCGATCCAACCAAAGAGTTAGTATCTAAAAAATAATATATATATATAGGGGTAGAACTGCGAGTTTTTTCAGAAAAGACTTGCTGCCCCCCTATCCGAATCCCGCGAGTGACTAAGCGCGAGACGAGCCATAACATAAGGGGCGAATCGACTACAACTCATCTATAAAGAATCGACCAACGATATCTTCTTTTTTCGGTATATTTGCATCAGGCTTAGCCCGTACGTACTAGTAAGAAGGTGTTCCCGAAAGGGGACGAAAACTGTCTAAGATCCTGTGTGCCGGCTTAGTAGCGCGTAAACAGAACACGTAGCCTAAGCGGAACTCAATATTCAACCAACCTATGATCCATTTATTGTTTCAACTTACTATCAATCAACCATGTCTTAGGTTCTCGTTGCGGGAGATCTTGGAACGTGCCCGTCGTGTGAATGCGCATACAAATAGGGTCACTATTCGCCTACTACTAAGTTAAGTAAAGGCGGAGAGTGGATTCTAGATTATATCAGTCGGGTAGGCTGGACTGGGGTTCTGGAAAAATCTCTACGAATTCTTCTTTGCAAGAGACATCCCTGGGTGGTTTAGTGATGTCTCCGGCAGCCTTGCTGGGATCTCCAGATCGAATAATTTGTTTACAAGACGCTCTTAGGGGTCTTGTTTTCTCGGATTCCAGCTTTTTACTTTTCTAAAAAAAATAAAAGCTTTGACCTACTCCCTGAGCAGAGATGCACGCTTTATACAGGTAGTGGGGTCATGTATACTCATGGGATGGCTTTTTTTTTGGAGTAATGCTCCAATTCCATTGCATCCAAATCAATCGACGATCTAAGTCGTTGTTCAGTAAACAATTATACTTATCGCATGCAGTATCCGAGTCTTGCCCATTGTTGGAATATGGAGGAGGTATGTGTCCTCTCGGTCGCCTTGACCAATCACAGATCAGCCCGACTAACGGTCGCTTTGATCCGTTACACATCAGCTCAAAAGTACCCCTTTCCATTATGATGATAGGGGTGGACGGTAGGGCTAAAACGGGCATAATCGCTGGAACGGCTAAAAGTGGGCCGACTCTCCTCCATAAAGATATATATGGATATTCGGCCTTTAATGAGATAGTCGACGTTCTAGACTCAAGTTAGCAAAAAACAAGACTGAGGTCGATAGGGGCATTACTGGTAATTGCTAAGGTGCTTTCTGAAGTATTAACCATTGGCTAGCGCTCATCTCCAGCTCTGTTTCCAGCCTTTCATTTCATATACCATTCCCGTATGCCATACCTCTTATTGTTTCTTGCTATACGTCCAAGCCTTCTCCCATCGGTAGTTGGAAGCAGAACTGAGACTGGATGTAACTGAAGGAAAGGGGATATAGATACGATAGGAGGGCACGGTTAAGCAGGTAAGCGAAGGCTCTCTCTCTCGCCCTATTGTGTAAGGGTCTTGTGTAAAGCCTTTCTGCCCATTATTTATCTTCATTCTAAGTAAGCAGGTCGAAAGCAGTTGAGGTGATAGCAATAATAAGCGGGGAAGCTGAAGCAAGAGGTCTTCAAAGAACTTTTGTATAATCAAACTTCCATTTCATTGGTCTCTAAGGCAAAGTCTCGCTTAATCGTTCATCGATCTTTTCTTCTTTCTTCAACCGGTCATATCTGATCTGTAGCTGGTAGCGACATGAGAAAAAGGTCCGGAATGGTGTATTTTATTTGCTAAATTGCGAGTTTAAGGGGTCGGATGGGTCAAGTACGGCCTCTAAAAACATGCGAGTTTCGGCTTTTTTAGTAGTATCTGTCCTTCCCGGCCTGCTGTCGTCAACGGTCCGCTTCCTTGAATGAGAGTTGGTCTTCCCGATCCACGAAAACTGTCCGTTGTCCTTTACTTGTTTAGTGGCATCTGTCTGAGGGCATCTGGAATTGTCTGTTTCGGTATTCACTCTTGTAAACGGTCGCAAACGCTCATCTGTCTACGACCCTTCTTTTATTCATTCAATATCCCGGTTATCTTTTTAGCGAATATCTCCCGTGCTTGGTTAATCGATTGAAGTACAGGTGCTTCGGTCAGCATGCATGACTAGGTGCTAAAGAGGTGCTAAAGAAATAGAAGCTTTTTATGCTAAAATTACATCAGCAGGATCAACTGTAGGTATTGGAAATTGGTAAAGCATGACTCTAGTCCTCAATCCGTCAATCCAATCAATACCGCTTCCCTTCTTTTATTCAAGATAGCTTTTATTTTATTCAAGGGGGGGCGAATACCTTGCTTGTAAGTAACATAATTTTTTTCTTGAAAGATATGCTACTTCCCGCTCTTCTGTCTGTCATCTGTCAACAGGTATCGGTCGCATCTGGTCAATCAGTACACACGATATCTGTCTGTAAATAAATCGAGATCTTTTTCGTTATGAGTAGTATTGTTTATCAGAAAGGAACTGAAAGACTATATCTGGGCTAGCTCGACTCCACCCCTACCAGGGCCTGAGCCCTTGGGGTGGAGGTGAGCGTTAATACAGTTTAACACTATGAAATAAAAAAGAGTCTTAACAATAAGTCGACAACTGGTATAAAAATTATACAACAAGAAATAAGCAGAAATAGGTGCATAACGGTAAAAATGAGAATGAAATAGATAAGAATTTTTTTTGAAGTTCTTAATACTTCATTTTGATAAGAGAAATCTCCTCTTCATTTTCGGGCATTACAGAGGAATAGTTATAAAAAACTATATTAAAGGAAACACAACTTCTTCGTTGAGGTTTGTTGAAAGGTGGAATTCCACCGATATAAAAAATGGAAGACTGGTGTTGGCTAAAAAAGGGGGAGAGGGAGCAGCCTTGCGGTATGCCTTTCGTGTAGTTTGCAAAATTTTTAGCAGTTTTGTAGATTATTACTGTTCGTAAGAACACTAAAATAAGATCAAGGAAGGCACGGTTCTCCTCACCTAAATAAGATTGAAGAACTGAGATGTTGAGCCCATGATCTATGTTATCAAAACACTTTACAATATCTGACTTAATGAGTTTATCAACCAGACCCCAGCGCTGGACTTCAAGGAAGAAAGTAATAGGACCTCGACCTTTCCTAAACCCTATCAGTCGGATTGAGGCAAAAAAATATCTTCAAAGACAATATTCAATAACTGAGAAAGCGCATCCAAACCAATGGTATCAGCCTTGTTGGGCTGGGTAATGGCTCGCAGCTCCCCAGGTTTGTTTGGTTTGGGAATCCATGAGCGGTACATCGAGGAAAACTGAAAGGTAGAGTGAAAGAGTGCCCTTTTCATTTTTTGCAATGTCCCTTGGGGCGTTAGCTCCTTATAAATGGACTCCGTCTCCCAAAGAGAATCCATTATTTTGACTAACTTATCCATCAAATCCTTTTTTTTTAGATTACTCTCTTCTTCCCTCTTCAGAGTCAAAAAATCTTGTTGAACTTCTAGCATAGTAGTAAGCATTTACTTTCTTTTTTTCTTCTTGGCTGGTTCTGAACGCTGCTTGCTGGTTGGTAAACTAAGACAAATACAACATTAACATTGTATCTCACCGTCTCTCATTGTTACTCTTTTCTCCCGATTTTCATTTCATTCGACTATTTCTTACGCAGAAAATAATGTGATCTGTCGTCCTCCTCCTAAAATCAATAGCATTTCGTCGGAATAGGCATATTACAGATCCCTCATTCCAGGGCGCAAAATGTTTCAAAAAAAAGGCGGTGGCCCGGTTTGAAAATACCAACTAACACTTTCTTTAAAAAATGCTGCCCTTCTGTCGAGATTTCAAAAGCAGCAAACATTAAAGAAAGAGATCGAAATTTGGAATTGCTGTTTGAATCCGTGTATAAGGAGCACTTTGGCGAATCTCGATTTGTCTCAAATATGTGTCTAAGGTACCCTCTTTTAGTTGCTCTCCGTATTCGGCGAATTTTCACATAAGCGAAATGGATCGAGGTCTTATGAATCGTGCTTCATAAGCTTGATTGATTAATAGAATAGGAAGAGGTTTTTTTTCGAGTAAAAAAAAATATGTCATCATCACGGCAAAAAAGTAAAACTACAGTGCGTCGGTTTTTGCTTATTACGCTGAGCCATTGCTACCATTCCTGTTTATCACCTTCTTTCAAATAGGAAAGATTGGGGTCAACAGATAGATATGTTTTTAGTTTTCTCTTTCTTTTTCTAAAAGCATAAGTAGTAAACATTTTTGACTAGGGTTCCCATACATGCAAACATACAAAAGAAAACCAAACAAAGATAGTTAGCATAAATAGGACTCCAGTAAGCATCGGAGTAGATCTCTACTAAACAAAGCCAAAGAAAGTCATGCATTAAAACACACTACTTTGCGTCTACAGACACTTATTGAAAACCTTCTTAAAAAAAAAGAGTCGACGGAATATTCTAGTATCCCCGGTGCCCGTAGGTGGCAGCCTGCACTATGAGTGCTTGCTGCTCCGCCCGCAGCGCTTGCTGCCTCCCCTCCAAATCCTCGATACGCTCTCTGGCATTGCGAATGCGCGCTTCTTTCAAGGCAGGATCCAGTGTTCTAACACTCCTCAAAAAAAAAGTTAGCATTCTACGGCGCTCTTGAATTTGATTTTGCAGTTGCCCCATTTCGGCAGCAATTGCAGAAAGCCTGTTTGCAGCATCCATAGCCATACGTGCTAGTACTCAATTTCAAAGATTTGAATTTGATGAAGAAGACATTTTTTGAGCCCCTATTTATAGAGTAGAAGTAGAGTAATCCCGCCATGCGGCACGAATTGGATGATAGGCACAATTCTTACTAGTTCTCCGCACTACTTTTCTGTGAGTGAAGACTATCATGCCTGTTTAATGAGCAAACTAACTACCTTGTGAAGTTCCCTCAGAATCACATCACACTGCCTGTGTGAACAATCCTTTCAACTTTTTAGTCTGTCAGAAGTTAAAAACTTTTAAACAAGAGTATAGTAGTTCCATGAACAATCCTTTCAACTTTTTAGTCTGTCAGAAGTTAAAAACTTGTATACAAGAGTATAGTAGTTCCATGAACAATCCTCTCACCTTTTTTGTCTGGGTGCACACAAGAAAGTCCCATCATCAGCATCCTTTCCATTTCCACCCCTTCAAACTTCCCCATCAACCGTCGAATCAGCAGCCTCAATTAGTTTCCCCTTTTTCCACAGGTCCCAGACCCAGTCAACAACCACAATTCCATTATCATCAAGAGGCCTTCTCCCCGTTGCCACCTCTAACACTACCACACCAAAGCTGTAAACATCTGTCTTCTCAGTGGGAATACCCGAATAAACAAACATACTCAGGTGCAAGATATCCCATTGTTCCTGCCGGTATAGTTGCTTCTCTTGTATTCGAACTGTGTTCATAAACTTCTGCCAGACCCAAATCCCCAAGCTTAGCATTGAACTCCGCATCAAGCAATATATTGCAAGTCTTCACATTTCTTTTAATTATTTGCCTCTCACATTCTTCATTCAGATAAGTAAGAGCAGAAGCAACCCCCAATATGAAATCTTTGCTTCCATGACAGGACTCTCGTCGAATTGGAGTTTCTGTGGAGAATATTGCTGAGGCTTCCATTGGGTAAGTAATAATAAACCAGGACTAACTCAGTATCTTCACAGCACCATCCTTGAAGCTGAACCAAGTTCTTGTGCCGTAAACAACCCACCATTGTTTCAAACTCTGTGGTGAAAGGATTGCGCACGCAATCAATTCCATTGGCCCTCTCAAACCTTTTAATAGCCACTTCTCCACCAGATGGAAGAAACCCCTTCTCGACGGTCGCTGATGCCCCTTCACCAACAATTCTGTTTCGATCGAACCCCCTTTCTCTAATAAGTCGGAGGTCTTCGTAAACATGTTAAAGGGCTAATCTTATCTCCGCAAGTGACAATCTTGAGGGTACTCTACTCGTTTGAACTCTACATGTGAGGCCTTCTCTCTTTCTTCTGACCGTCAGTCTTTTCTTCTTTATCAGGAAATAAGAGATTGCAGCAATAATTTCAAATATGAAGAAGAAGAATGCAGCTAAACCTCCCAATCCAAGAGCCATCTCTACTGCCTTTTTTCTTCTTTCATGAGGATCAAAGGGAAAGGGGTAATCGTTGATGCTTTCATCCTCAGAATAGCACAAAAAAGAGTCCCCTTCTTCGATGGTATCCATAGGAATCACCGAGAGAAGAAACCCAAAGGTCTTGAATTGCCACCAATCAACAATGTGAACTGTTGAGCCCTGTCCGTTAGAGGCAGAGAAACCAAGATGCATGAAATCTTTTAATTGCTTGGAGAGGTAAATTTGGGCAACAAGAAGAGGACTTGGAGGCCTAATCGGCGAGTACCCGATTCACACCCGGATCATTTTCATTGCATCTCTGTACTCAATCCAAACCGTTATCTGTCTCCCACTGGTCAAATCAATCCCCCTTGAAACAACATTAACGGAAGCCAAAGATACGCCTTCGCTTATATACCTACCTATATGGTTGACTGACATCAATACCTATATGATTCCCATTGATGTCAACAAGCGAAGGGTCGAAACTGGTATCAAATTCCACAGCGATGAATGAATCTTCCCCATCTAAGGCCAGTTCTGGGAGACCCATATACCCGGGGCGGAAAGAATCCGCATTAGAGGTGATCAGAAACGCAATCCCATCTCCAGAAGGACACAGTGGGGAAGATAGTTTTGAGAAGGAGAAACGGCATGAGAAAGATGCGGTGGAGTTCGTCTCGGAATCAAGAAACCGAATAGGGTAGACATAAAAAGCTCTGCCCACGCCTGAAGCAGAGGAAGAAGAAGAAGAGAGGCTGCTGACTTCTTGAGTGAGACTAATGGCTTTGTTTCTGAAGTAAGCATCACCAAAGAGGGTGACATTCTTTGCAGGCAAGAAAGGTGTACAAAGCGTGGGAATACTGAAGATGAAAAAGAAAAAGAAATGGCTCCAGAAGAGTCAAACAGCAGGAGAATGCATTATAGAGTCACAAATAGGAAAGATCGCTGGGTAGAGACTACGAATTAGACAAAGAG